TGAATGTAATGAGCCTATCCCCTCTTCTTTGTTTGTTCATATTTAAAAAAATCGATAAACTAATGCCAAATCAAAATATTCAGAGGACTCTTCTGACAAAAAATATGTAATTGTCAACAAAGTTGTTTCTTTTTTTTCTTCAAATCCAAAAAACTCTTCTTATTTATACATAGGTCGTCCATTCAGCATTGGATAAAGGGTGCGAAATACCCATTTTTACAATTGAAGGGGTTCAAGTCATTTTATGGATAGGAGTGTCCTCTATCCATAAAATATTCATTTTGAACCATCTCTATATTAACATAGGGGTTGAAAGAGTACCACGCTGCGTCTAGACTTCAAACAGTTTGCTTTAACCATATTAATGGCCACACATTATTAGTTGATAGAGAATCAAAGTAGATTTACCAATGAATCACGAAATGCTATGGTTCTTACTTAGAATTTATTAATTTATTCGGAAGTCATTCGTGAGATCGTGCACCTTTCTTTTCTAGTTATAACGAAAAAGGTACAGCTGGTTGGATCCAGCATATTCTTGAAATAAACAACCCGCACACACTCCCTTTCCAAAAAAGATCAATACACCAAGCACTACACTTAGATTTATTAGATTTGTTGATAAAATATCGGTATTAAACCCGAAACTCCCGGCGGATGGCCAATGGCCCAAAGAAACGAAAGAATCGGTTACATTTTTCATATGATCTCCTCTTATGGATAGACTAAATACATAGACTAAAAAATCGAATAGAGTTCTTTTTGTATCACTTCGCCCCTCTTTTTATTTATTTCCTATTTTATAAAAAGTATTCGATTTATGTGAACTATCCCCCTTGTTTCAATCCTTAGTTTCCCTCGGACCCCGAAAGGGAAGGATGAAAGCGAGTCGGTATACTAATCCCGCATCCGCAAATCAAACCTTCCCATAGGTTATTTTGTCAACGAATAAGTAATTATAGGAGTGAAATTTTCATTTTAATAGAATTCGAAAAAGCAAACAATAAGTCCAAGGCAATAAAAAAAATAGGGATTTTTCATATTAAACAAAAGGATTCGCAAACAAAAGCGCTAATGCTACAACCAGTCCATAAATTGTTAAAGCTTCCATAAAAGCTAGACTAAGCAATAGAGTACCTCGTATTTTTCCCTCTGCCTCAGGCTGTCGCGCGATACCCTCTACAGCTTGACCCGCAGCAGTCCCTTGACCAACTCCGGGTCCAATCGAAGCAAGCCCTACGGCCAACCCAGCAGCAATAACGGAAGCGGCAGAAATCAGTGGATTCATGATAAGTTCCCTCGTACCAAAAAAAGAAATGGTTAATGATACAATCAACCAACGAATTATGACTTAATTATTCCGTCGCTAGGATTCGAAGTAACTAAGAACTTCGAGTTGAAGTAATAGTATTAGTGAATCATCCGAACTACTTTTGAGTTTCTATCCACAGAGTCTTTGTGAATCCATACGACTTTCGATCTTCCATTTCTTGGTTCCGAACTGTTATTTGAATTCTTCCACCCTTTTCTTGATTTCATCTGTTTATTCATTCAATTCACAGTCACAAGGAGACGGAAAGGGAAGGGCTTCTATTGGTATTGGAATCCCTGTCTAAATTCATAGGAGTAGGGAAAATAAAATATATCTTTAGTTCATATAGAATCAGTCAATATCTAATATCACATATACGTGTCTTTCTTCCATAAGGTAAACCAAGCATTCATCTTAGATTCAATCGGATTTGCGAATCAATTCTCGAAATATCTACACGAGTTGAGTTATTTATAGCCATTCAATTACATATACCTATCCTCTCCGAACCAACCCATTTTTTTATGAATTCCATTTTTGTAAATTGTTTTCGCACTTCCCCTTTCTTTATCATTATATTCCAACGTATCCAACCTAAGTGGACAAATTGGTTAGTCCAAATCATTACATAGAAATATTATTATTTGATTGATCTAAGTTCATACAATTTGTTATTTATTATATTACTATTTTCGTTTGGTCAATCGTTGAATAAAACAACTGAAAGGGGAATCCTTCGCCTTATTTAATCACACGCCCTAAAGATATACTACAGGCATTCGTATTCAATATTCATGAATATTGAACTATTGAATAATGAGATAAAAATCGAATATTCTATGATATTAAGTGGACGAAAGGGAACTTTAGGAAAAAGATCTTTTCGATCTCTTTCCTTTTTTATTTTTTACGCCTATCTAATATCGTAATTTTTTTGCTATTACTCTATATCGTATTGGCATAGTTGTATATTCCCTAAGTCAATTTTATTGAACCAAACGCCTCTTAGTTTGAAAAACTATTTCAATGATGGCCCTCCATGGATTCACCTATATAAGCCGCGGCTAAAGTTGCAAAAATAAGAGCTTGAATACCACTTGTAAATAATCCAAGGAACATAACAGGTATTGGAACTACTAAAGGTACTAAAGAAACAAGAACAACAACGACTAATTCATCAGCTAAGAT